TCGGTATCAATTTATGTCTAATTGCTCCACATATAGTTCCTCTAACCATATTTTCTAAACGAACTAGAGCCAATCCGAATTGATCTTGTAAGAGATCCGCTACAGAACGAATACGCTTATTTTTCAAATGATTCATATCGTCAAGTGTACCCATTCCAAATTTAAGTCCAATCAAATGATCTGCAGCTGCCAATATATCTCGCGGTAACAAAAATGTATTGTTCTCAGGTATATCAAGATTCAGTCTCCGGTTCAGATTTCGTCGACCAATCCTTCCTAATTCACATCTTTGTTGAAAGAATTTCTTTTGTAATTCCTTACATAAGGATTCAGAAAATACCGGATCTCCGCCTACACAAGAAAATTGTTGATAAAACTCTAAAATGGCATTTTCCTTTGATCCAATTTTTTTTTTCTCCTTATCATTCAGGAAAGACAAAAAAATTTCAGGGTAGCAAACATTCTCGAGAATTTCTCTTAGATTCGAACCCATAGCTGATGATAGAACTAGAATAGATATTTTCTGTTTCCTACTCACACGAGCCCATATCTTTGCTTTTCGATCAATCTCTAATTCTAATCTTCCTCCCCAATCAGATATTATGGTGCCGGTATAGACCGAAATTCCGTTATGGTCCAATTCTGACCGGTAATAGATACCGGGGCTTTGCAATATTTGACTGATCACAATTCTGTATAGTCCATTTACTATAGAGGTTCCCAGGGAATTCATTAGAGGAATGTTTCCAATAAAAATTGTTTGTTCTTGCATATCCCTACGGGTTTTCCAAATTAATCCTGCGGATACGTATAATTCAGAAGAATATGTGAGTGATTCATATACAGCATCTCTCTCTTTTATCAATGGTTCTACCAATTTATATGTTTCCACAAATAATTGAAATTCAATTTCTTGATCTGTATCTTCAATTTTTGGAAACTTAGAAAGTTCTTCTGTTAAGCCATGATCAATGAACCTACAAAACCCTTCAAATTGTATCTGATTAAACCCAGGTATTGTAGACATTCTCTCATTTCCACCCCCAAGCATTTTTTTTATTTCCCATTTATAAAAAAAATCCCATTATTTGCTTATTCATCATCAAATGGATCGATCTAGCAATGATGGAATTTATATTATGTTTACTGAATCACATGAAATTTTACCTAACTCCATAGGTGTAATAGATGTAATGCATGAAATACATATGAACGTAGGAATAAAGAGACTTTGATACTCAAATTGGAATTTGCAACAACTACAAATGAAATACAAAGGAATTGGGAAATTCTATTTAGACTTATGGAGTTTTGTATAGAATATCTATATCAAAACAAAAGTGAGTCAATTTCTACCATTATTATGATATTCCAATCCGATTGGGTACTATAAATAGATTCGGGATTTGATCTGCTCCATGAGATAAAGACATAATCATTAGAAACAATATAGAATTTTTTTGTATTTTTTTAACAACATGGAACTTTTTCGTGGATTCCACTGTTCAAAAAAAAAAATTCGCATAGAAGAGAGATATTTTACCTATACCTATATTTTTTATAGTAGAATTCGTAGAATACGATTGAAATGTGTATGAAGACTTGTATTTATTAAACATGTGCAGATATAACTATAGTTATATATATCTCCTCCTTTATTACAGTGCTATTGGGGACACCACATGTCGTGCTCTATCCAAATTTCTATTTAAAAAAAAAATTGTAAAAATGGAATTCCGAAAATTTCCTAAAATTTCCTATAGGCATCTTATATAGATAAGATACCCAATTAGATTTAGATAATAGTAATCATTTATGTTCTGGGGTTTACATATACTCATAATCGCTATTATAATTTTAATTGAGAAGGATTTTTTGATGGTTATGGAAACGAATCAATACACGGATTAGTAATGATTAGTTATGTATCAATTTTGATTTAGTTAGGTAAGGTATCAATTTGGGGATTTTTTTCTTATATCATTAGGGAAACCAAATTTTCAATTTAAATGCAAGAATCATTTATGAATTCACAGTCAATAGTTAAAGTTAACGGTTCCCATTTGTCCTGAATTTTTGCTTTTGTGACTGAAAATCCACATTTGATTTTTTATTTTCTTTCAATAGAAAAAGAAAGGAAAGTTTTTCGGTTTTTTGTTTTAGATATTGTGTGTTGTAAGATACTATCAATCGAAGAGATAGAGCCAATCCAATATTTTGTATCGTTTTGGCGGCATGGCCGAGCGGTAAGGCGGGGGACTGCAAATCCCTTTTTCCCCAGTTCAAATCCGGGTGTCGCCTCATCAACAAAAGAATCGAAATACCTTCTTCTGTTTTGCTGATATAACTTTATCTTTTTTTTCCAGCAGAAGTAAGCAAAAAGCAAAGCCTCTTTAGATTTGCTTGATTCTAAACATCGTTGGGGGTTCTATAAAATGCTATAAATCCTTGCGTCTAGGTTTCAAGAATTTAGTAGAGTAATGAAAAAGAATCGTTAAATCTTGATATGATAGCCCTTCGACTACTAATGTAGTGTCTACTGACTGGGTCTTGAATTAGATTGGATAGACAGATAGGGAATAAAATTTTATTTTTAGTTACCGAAAAAGAGGAAGATACTTTATATACGGACTCATGAAAGTATCTGAGTGCTCGAGCATTCAATCAATATTATATTGAATGGATAATTGGCTTTTTTTTTTTAATCTTAAAAAAAGTGATATTAAGTAAAAAAAGAAATTCTTTCTTTTCGATAAGCTCTAGTCACGCATGTAATAGGCCATGCCATCTTCTGGTTGTCTCTATGAAACAATCGGGAGACAGTAAAGATTAGATCAAATGAGAAAAGAATATAGGGGTATGTGATAGATAGTGATCTATCTTGATTCTCTATTTTGATACTTTTTACTTAATGTAATCAAATGCAGGGCAACAAAAGAAAGACTAGGTCTTATTATTCCTACATGTTACTAACACTCCTTTGATACTTCCAACAGTTTCTCTGCCTCTTTTATTTACCTGTGCTTAATGTTTTTCGATTATACTAGAAATCATATAATAACTTGTTATAATTCTATTTTTGGATTGTTTCATCAATGGTGTTGTGCCCGAATCTCTTTTTGACTATGCGCTAGTGATTCCACTATTATTAGTGAATAATAATTATTAGTGAGCAATAATGGAATAATTCTTTTATATTCATAGAGATAGGGGATATAATTCACATGGATATGGTAAGTCTCGCTTGGGCTGCTTTAATGGTAGTCTTTACATTTTCCCTTTCACTCGTAGTATGGGGAAGAAGTGGACTCTAGAAGTACTACTAATTGAAGAATCAAACTGTATCGATTGTTTTTGTTTTATTTTATAGATCGTTCTGCAAAACTTTTTTTTTCTTTTATTTTTTTTTTTAACAGTAAAAAAAAAAAAAGAGTTCTGTTATTATTATAAGTTTTTAAGTGGATACATACTTTCGACACGAAAGAACATAGACATAGTGGTTGTCCAATGAGATACTACGCATAATAATATACTACCTCGGGGTAGCCACCCCACATATTACGTGCTTACCACTTGTTTTATTTATTAGTATTTTTGTTATTTTAAAAATTGGATTTATGCTTGTTTTATGGAACTCATTTCATATCGTGGTTCAAACGTTAAAGATGGGGTTTGCTAATTTTTTTCGAAATACGAAGATAAGAAGTTCCCACGGAACCGAACCCCTGGATCATCTGTCAACTGCTCAATCAATTACTTCTTTCGAATGCTAAAAAAAGATTTGTGGCCTTTCGATTATTTCATTTCAGATTCATTGGAATCAACATGAATTATGAAGCAAAGAAATAGAATTGGGCCGCTATATATATTATATTAACATTACATATATGTAATTGATATGATATCTATATATAAATAGAAAGATATATATTGTAGATTCATCTATATTCAAATTGATCTATATTCAACCTGTATTTTTATACAGTACAATTTTATACACTTCAATAATAATAATAGATAGTATGGTAGAAGGATTCATATATTTCTTTCTACCATACTATCGGATCTCATAGAATACTTCTCTCGTAGAATACTGATAATTCTAGTCCGCCAATTTCATTTAAGACGCGAAATTTGAATCCTTTTAATTTTTCTTATCTTCAATCATTGATAAGAACTAAAAAGTCAAGGTTAATTCAAATTAATCACTTTGACTGATTGTTTTTACGTATATTATAAGTAAAAAGGCGGTAGGAACTAGAATGAACAGTGCAGTAGCAATAAATGCGAGAATATTTACTTCCATAATCTCATTGTTTCATTTTTTATTCGCAATAACTCGGGATTTAATCCCATAGAGATGATAAATGTTTCGCTTGTAAATTCAATGGGATGCATTGCATCTCGATGATATCGAATCGTATTAAAATATCATGAATAACAATATCTGAGCTATCAAATCGATTCATCGTCGAGAATTGAATAGTATAACATAGGAAGATCTTTTATCCATACCGAATTCAAACAAAATGGGATTCCTGATGCAATCAAGAATTTCTTTACTTTTTTTATTTCTAATTTTTTGCATTCTTTCTTTTCTATAATCTACTGCCCCCTTGTCCAATGCAATCATCTGATGAAGTCTCATCAGACTACCTTTACCCTCACATTGGTTATAAACAAACTCAAGCAAACAATAGCAGCGAAATTAAAAAAAAGAAAAGGAGGGAGGTTGGAACGAAACTCCTTACTTTTTTTGTACTGATCAAATCTTCTTAAAAAAAAAAAAAATAAGTATGATAAAGACGAGCCGCAGTATAAAAAATCGAATATTCCATCAAATTCATTAAAACTATAAAGTTTGTTCTTTCTTCAGCAGAAACCTTACTTAAACTTTCAAAAATTATTAATTCCCTCACTAAGAGAGATAGATGGGATCCTTGTTTGTATTAATATCCTCTTTCCTTGAATTAGTAGTGGGACGTATATATCAAAAGTTCAGTGTGAAATTTGAATGAGATAGATTGTTTCAAATTCAAATTAGTAATTGAATTTACTAATTGAGGTTACACAAAATTGGAGCCAGAACGGATATATTTTGATTTAAGACGAAAAATTAGATCAAAGTTTACTATTTTTCACAGGAAAGGAAGAGATGAATTGATGTATTTTTTTATTGGATTTGGATCCATCGGGACTGACGGGGCTCGAACCCGCAGCTTCCGCCTTGACAGGGCGGTGCTCTGACCAATTGAACTACAATCCCAGGGAAATAAAGTGTACAACATATGTTGTTGATTTAATTTCCTTCAAACCTTTCTATGTAGATTTTTGATTCGAATTGTCATATTCTAACAGACAGAGACGCGAGTAATAGATTGATATGCGCGGGGACATGTACTTTAGTGAGAGGAGCATGGATTAATAGTCATTTTTTCGTTATTATCAAATTGATTGATAATCAATCTGTCAATGCATAAAAAAAGAGTTTTTTTTTACTTTATTCTTTTCTTAAATTTATTTTTTTCTGAAACTTTATATTTACGGATCCTGATATGAATCGAGATCATCATTATCAAGATCTGCATTTGTGGGAAAAAGAAATCGAAAAAAAAAATAACAGTAGAGAGAGATATCAGAAAATAGGAGTTTTTTTTTTTATTTTATTCTTCCGTCCGTATCAAGCATTTCTGTCGAAGGACAAATGGGTTATATCATTTTATGGTGGATCCGCGAATTATTGGGCCGAGCTGGATTTGAACCAGCGTAGACATATTGCCAACGAATTTACAGTCCGTCCCCATTAACCGCTCGGGCATCGACCCGGGAAGAATCAATTCCAAGCTTATTGATAATCCATGATCAACTTCCTTTCGTAGTACCCTACCCCCAGGGGAAGTCGAATCCCCGCTGCCTCCTTGAAAGAGAGATGTCCTGAACCACTAGACGATGGGGGCATACTTGCCCGACTGCCATCATACTATGATCATAGTATGAATAGTTTTTTGAAATTGTCAATATAAATATAATGGAATAATATGACGCAATTCGAAGGATTTTTCTGTCTTTCATTATTCCATAGAATTTTTTTATTTGTGATTTATATTTATGAATTGTTCATTCTAATCACATTCTCCATATAATTCTATTTCTATATAGAAATTCTTTTATTTTAAATTGAATTGCATTTTTTTTTTATTTATTTAATTTAAATAATATACATAAATTTGAATATATAGTTATATTAATTACATATAGAATATCAAATGAAAATAGTGATTAGAAGAAACGTCTAAAAAATGAAAAAACAAAAATAAAAAATATTCGAAAAGAAAAAAAAAATATTATTTTAATAATAAAATTATACGAAAATAATACGAAGGCTAGTACCCTTTGGGAAGTGATTGGTCTGCCATATGCTATAAACGGGATTAAACTCCATTTCTCATACTTTCACTCATTGATTCACTCATTGTTAAGATTAGGTTAGGTAGGTATATTTCGATCTCACACTAAGCCAAGAAATTCAAAAACGATAAATTTTTAAATCTGGGGAAGAGAGGGATAGGGATCAACAAGTTATTGAAAATCGTTTTTCTCACCAAGTCGAATTGCTTTAGCAATGATTCGGTGAATGGATTTATGTTAAATTCGTGGGTACATGTATCAATCAAATGAATTTCGTTAGGATGGGGCTCATCAATTTAATTAGGATCGGTCTTATGATGAAACAATTCATTGCATTGATCAAATCCAATATCAATAAACCATTTTACCTATACTCACTAGATAAATCCAATTTTTCGTTCCTGAATGAGCCACTATGTGGATAAGATATATTTATGTACATATCTTATTATAATTTATCATAATTATATACACTAGGCTCATCGTGGCTAGTGGCTTATTCAGAAATTGAATCAAATAGGCCTTTTTAACTCAGTGGTAGAGTAACGCCATGGTAAGGCGTAAGTCATCGGTTCAAATCCGATAAGGGGCTTTGGCTTTTTTCATAAAACTCCAGCCGTAGTATTCATATTTGATTGAAGGGAGAATAGACGACATATTGTTTTTTTTGTAATAAAAAAAGTAAAAACCGTATAATTGAATGAAATTATAAAAAAGTTCTCTTTAATTATAACAAGTTATTATTATAATGAATAATATAATTATAATGAATAATATAATAGTAATTATAGTTAGAAACTCAAAATATAAAATTATTTATATAGTCGCACATTTGTTTATTATTTTTATTCTCGAATTTCTAATTCTATAATTTATATATTCTATAGAATATATAAATTATATTATTTTATTCTAGATTCTATGCTAATGATTAGAATAGATTCAAATAATCTATCATGATTCATTAGAATCATGATAAGTCGTTTCCTTGAATTCCTATTTTCCATTATTCCAATCAATTATAAAGATTCGAAATCAACAAAAAAAAATAAAAAGTAAGTGGACCTAACCCGTTGAATCATGACTATATCC